GAGTAAGTACGATTTTCTTTGCTTATCTACAACTACAAAGTAACAAAGATTCTAATTGGATTCATATCCGTGGATCATTTTTCAGTCATTCATTGAATGATAAATCACTACAAGTGACGGAGATACGCGATTTAAATAAAAGAAAAGCCAATATTTAAAAAGGGTATCTAGAATGACTGGAATAGTGGAAACAAGAACAGATAGAATTTGATCATTATGAACAAATCCAAAATCTTTGTAGACAGAGCCAATCATTAGTTCCCAAACATGGGGCGAATGGAATCCGACCCAAAAATCGACTACTAAAAGAATAGAAAAAGCTTTTATTGTGTCACTTAAGTTATATAGGAATTCCTGAGCCCAAGAGTTAAGAATAACAAGTTCTTCAGTACCCAAAATAGAATAACCGCTTAGAATAATGAAACAGATTATATTTGTCGAGAAGTGCAAAATCATATGGATATGATCTTCGTTGTGTATCTTGATTAATTGGATCGTTTCTTTGTGGATTCCTATACGAAGGTTTTGTAGATGTGTCTCCGAGTATTCCTTGATCATTTCGTCCAAGAGGGCGAGTTCCTCTAATTCTATGAATTTTTCTAGAATACTCTTTTCTTGACTATCATTCAAAAAGATTTCGGATTGCCTAGTATTCCACCAATTAGTAACCCAAGATTCCAAACTTTTATTAACTGAGAGAGAAATCCACCAGGGCAAAAAGACAAGAGATGCAAGATATAAAAGAGGAGTGAACGTTTTCTTTTTTGCCATTTTTTCATCTGTGAATTGGTAATGAACCCACCTCGTTCGTCGACTCTATGCTATGAGATCTAATATTTCTCTCACGCATGAGTTCTATTACAAGGTATCGAGCCAATGAATCTATTCACTGTTTTTTATTTGTGATTTCACGGTGAGTCTTTGAATCTAGAAATAATACAGAAATAGAAATAGACTCAAAATTCACTTCGAATTCGAATGAAGAAATAATAAAATAAAAGAAAGAATCAAAAAATATTGTTTCCAGATATCCCAATTGTTCAAATTCGAAGCAAGTATCTCCTTTCGATGAATGCCCGAAAGAACCACTTTAAGTAATGAGTATGATTAAGGTGTTGAGACGACAGAACTCCTTTTCTATGATTCTATCAAAATATTCAGTATTTCAAAAAAATTTCACTGACTATGAGTAGTCAGGAATAGAATAATTGATAGGAATTTCTGAAAAATATTGTGATGATGAAAAATGCGCGGCAAACCAAGACAGAAATTGGTTAGTTCTCATTATAAGTTATAAGAAATCCAACTCTTTGGTCATTAAGGAGCACAAAAGAAAGTATAAAAAGAAATGTCGATTGACAAAAACGAAATAATTTACAAGATATGATCTATCTGAATTTAAAGTCTCAATTCCAACAAATCTTGGACTTAAATAAAAAAATCCATTTTTTTTGCTTTCGAAAGGGTTTTATATATGAGATGAATCTATTATTTCAATTTGTTTGTTACTTATTTTGTTAGTGAATTGAGGTATGTAGGTTTCAATACACATAAAAGACCAGAGAAGGTTTTCTAGTCTTTTATGCGTATGTCTGCTTTGGCTCGAGTGATCGTTCTGAAGAAACTTCAGTTAAGTTATGTTATAGAAAAAAGAAAGGGGATTCCTGAGTTTTTTCCCTGAAAGCATTCATTCTTCAGCCCATTTCTCAAAATACTTCAATTGGTACACGCAAGAAATAGGCCAATTCAGCAGCTTTTTGTTCAATTTCCCGTGGAGTCAAATTCTCATCAGTACGAGTCAAAGGAATGGCCCCCTGACCTCTGATGTCCATATAAAGGACACGACAAGCATAAAGACCCTCTTTAACTTCTATTCTGATGGACTGAATATCCTTTATAAAGAATCGGAGGCAGATGCGACGATTTTTTCCAGGAAATCCCCAACGAAAAATACACACTATTCCTTCTTTTCTATCGAATCGATCATAACCACTACCTACATTCCACGAAATTGTGCACCACAAATAGGAACTAATAAAGAGACCTGCGATCCCATAGAAAGACATCACGAGCCCTTGTGGAAAAAAAATGATTTGCTGAGACGGAAATAAAGATGTGAAATTTCTACCAAAATAACTGGAAGTTCCAACCAATAAGAATCCTAATGAACCTAAAAAAAGGATAATGGCCCAGCAGAAATTACTTGTTTTTCGAGACCCCGTTATAGGTTCTATCCATATATGTTCTGATCGACAACTCATACTTGATCCGGTTGCATTTTATTGCAATTGAGAGAATACCCAAAATTCATTTGACTTGACTCTTTTTGTTTCCGAAGTCACTCTCATCAACTAGCACTAGGTTGATGTGAACCTTTAGGATTAATTCATCAAATTGGTTAGATCTAAAATAATAACATACCCTTTCTCGTATGATCCCACTATAGATATCGACATACATACTATAGATATCGACATACATATAGATACGCCGACTTTTTATTTCGGCCATCCGGCAATCCTGATCTTTTTGAAAATAACTAGAATTCATTTACCCATGTTTCTGCAGGCATAAGATTCCTTTAATCTTCGACAGAAGCCATATGTTATATCATATTCCACTAAATAGATATCTGTGTTATGATACGAGTCTAAGTTTTGAAAAAAAAATGGATGAGATTTTGTCCTACCGGATCTAAACAATCTTATTTTTTTGAACATGAAGAGATAAAGAAGCCATTGCAATTGCCGGAAATACTAGGCCCACCAAAGGCACAAAAACAGAGGGAAAGTTGAAAGTTGTCATAGAATGGGTACCCCGATTGAATATTTATACCTGTTATTATTATTTAGAAAGATATCTTATAATAATTATAATTAATTATTGTAATTATGAAATTCTTATTAATATTCTTAATTAAGAATTCCATTTATTAATAAACTTATTAATAAGTATTTAAAAAATTGGAATTCGAATTAGTGTAGATCTAAGTATATATCTAAGAGAGTATATACTGGACTTATTCATCTTTCTACATGACAAATATGTATGATAATCACCTTTCTTATCATTCTTTATCTTTTCCTCGTCTTTTGCTCTTGTCTCCCAATTTTCATTTAATAAAGAAAAAGTTTCCTACAAATTATCGAAGGATTCGTCAGAATCCGATCCAACAGGGATTCTTAGTCAAAATGAGATTCTCAAGAGATAGAGAAAGATAGATATAGAGTTTTCTATCTTTCTCTATCTGTCAACAAAGAAAATTTCAATTGTCTTATTTTTACTTGGAGTCCAATAAACTAACTACTTGTTTGCTACAAATAAAATAATTGAACTTAATGTTCTGTTATACTCGAGTGATTTTGATTCAAAGTCAAAGGAAAGAAACCGTGGGACCCAAATAACTTAGTCAGAATACTTTTTAAATTCTTACGTGGTACGACCAGATCGAATAACCCCTTCTCGAATAAATATTCCGTCTCTTGTGAACCTTCAGGTACTTCTTTATTCAATGTTAGTTCAATTACCCTTTTACCCGCAAATGCAATATAGGCATCGGGTTCGGCAACAATGACATCCCCCAACATACCAAAACTGGCTGTCACCCCACCGGTAGTAGGAGATGTAAGGATTGATACATAGAATAACTTTTTATTTGTTTGAAAATCATATAAAGAAGAAGATATTTTAGCCATTTGCATCAAGCTCAAACTTCCTTCTTGCATGCGTGCCCCCCCGGAAGCACACACTATAATAAGAGGTAGAGATTTATTAGTGGCATACTCAACCAAACGGGTTATTTTCTCCCCGACTACGGATCCCATACTACCCCCCATAAACCCAAACTCCATAACCCCCATTGCTATGGGAATACCATTTAATTGGCCTAGACCGGTTTGAATAGCTTCAGTTAATCCTGTCTTTTCTTGATAAGAATTGATACGATCTATATAAGGATCCTCCTCCGAATGAAATTCAATGGGATCCAGAGAGGCCATCTTTTCATTCATAGGATCCCAAGTATCCGGATCGATCAAAAGTTTGAGTCTCTCTGAACTATTCATTTTCAAATGAAATCCACATCCTTCACAAATATACAATTTTTCTTTCAAAAATCTCCTATAATTTAATGTATAACACTCATCGCACATAAGCCACAAATGTTTGTATTTGTGAGTGTAATTCTCCCTAGGATTAGGATCACTTCCAGAGTCAGGGTCATCCTCCTGAGGATCACCTCCATAGCTAGGGTCATCCTCCTGAGGATCACCTCCATAGCTAGGGTCATCCTCCTGAGGATCACCTCCATAGCTAGGGTCATCCTCCTGAGGATCACCTCCATAGCTAGGGTCATCCTCCTGAGGATTACTTCCATAGTCAAGGTAAGGCTCCTCAATATATCTATCTATCTTCTGAGGATCTCTTTCTATTTTAAGGCAAGTCTCCTCAGGATATCTATCTATTTGAAGGTAATCCCCCCCAGGATATCTATCTATTTGAAGGTAATCCCCCCCAGGATTTCTTTTTTTTTGAAGGTAATCCTCCGGATCACTTTCATAGAAGTGGTCATCCGGATCACTTCCATAGAAGTGGCCATCCGGATCACTTCCATAGTCAGGGCCATCCGGATCACTTCCATAGTCAGGGCCATCCGGATCACTTCCATAGTCAGGGCCATCCGGATCACTTCCATAGTCAGGGCCATCCGTATCACTTCCAGAGTCAGAGTCATCCTCCTGAGGATCACCTCCATAGCTAGGGTCCTTCGAATATCTCTCTACTATACGGGAAGCCTCCTTAAAAAATTTGTCTATCTTCTCATAATCTTTTATAGCGCCAGGGTCATCCCTCGGAAAATATTTATCTTCTACTTCATTTAGTTCAAGGCGAATCTCCTCAGTAACTTTCTCCCCAAAATCACCTCCATAGCTAGGGTCCTTCGAATATCTCTCTACTATACGGGAAGCCTCCTTAAAAAATGCTTTTATCTTCTCACGATT